AAAGGACTAATCGGTTATTTCTGCCATCGCCTCAAACGTGTCAATATTCTCACTAATGGTACGTAAATGTAACTCCTTGTTCAAAGAACTATTCAGAGTGCCTCGAGCTCCTTTTAAAACTTGTTGGAAAACCTGTTGTCGGACTTGCTGAACCGCCCTTTGGTGGTCAAAACGAATGGTTTCATTTTTGTAATTTTCTAATTCTTCCAAAGTCTTATAAGTTGACTTAATCAAATTCAATTTTTCTCGTTCTATCTTCGAGTATCCATTCACTCGAAATTGATCCGCTTCCCTTTCGACTTTCCGTAAGCGAGCCCGGGCTTTTTCCAGCCGTTGAATGGCCCCCCCCTGCAGTTCCTCTGAATTTCGAATAGTATTCAGGATCTTCCGTTTTCGATTATCTAATAAATCACTTAATGAAAGTAGATTATCTTTCCATTCATCTCAAAACTTACATGATCCCTTCCCGAACCAAACATGAATTTTTCGATTCATTTGGCTCTCACACTCAATTACTTCAACTTTTTAAGTATGGGGCAATTCCCATATCTTTTTTTTTAATGTAATGAGCCTATCCTCTACCTCTCTTCTCTATTCATATTCCAAGATGTCGCGACTAATCACTAATCCAAGACCAGAATATTTTGAGGACTCTTCTGACGGAACAAAACAAAAATATTGAATTGTCAGCAAAGTTGTTTCTTTTTTTCGTCAAATCCAAAGAATTCTTCTTACTTTATATTATACACAGGTCACCGATTCAGCATAAAAAGTGGTTGATTGAAATATTTCAAATATTTTGCATTCCAATAAAAGAATAAAAGAAAAGGCTCAAATAATTTTATCGACATGAGTGTTTTATATCGAAAAAAAAAACACAAATTCCAATTATTCATTTTGCAAACATTTCTATTCTATATTAATATAGTAGTAGAAAGAGTACCATGCTGCGTCTGGACTTCAAACAGTTTGGTTTAGCTTTAACCATGTTAATGACCCCCCACTATTGATTTGGTTGATAGAGAATCAAAGTAGATTTACCAATGAATCACGAAATGCTATGGTTCTTAAATATGATTTGAAATTGATTCAGAAGTAATTCGCGGAATCGTGCACCTTTTTCGATCTAGTTATAATGAAAAAAAGTACAGCTGGTTGGATCCAGCCTATTCTTGAAATAAACAACTCGCACGCACTCCCTTTCCAAAAAAGATCAATACACCAAGGACTACACTTAGATTTATTGGATTTGTTGCTAAAATATCGGTATTAAACCCGAAACTCCCGGCAAATGACCAGCGAACCAAGGAAACGAAAGAATCGGTTATATTTTTCATATTATCTCCTCTTTTAGATAGACTAAAAAAAAAATACGTAATTTGCATATTTATAGGATTAAACAAAGGGATTCGCAAATAAAAGCGCTAATGCTACAACCAGTCCATAAATTGTTAAAGCTTCCATAAAAGCCAGACTAAGCAATAAAGTACCTCGTATTTTTCCCTCCGCCTCGGGTTGTCTCGCGATACCTTCTACAGCTTGACCCGCAGCAGTACCTTGACCTACTCCAGGTCCAATAGAAGCAAGCCCGACGGCCAACCCAGCGGCAATAACAGAAGCGGCAGAAATCAGTGGATTCATGATAAGTTCCTCGCACTAAAATAAAGAAATAGTTAATGATACAATCGTCCAATGAATTATGACTTAATTATTCCATCGCTAAGATTCATCCAGTCGAAATAACTAAGAACTCGGAATTGAAGTAATAATAATATTAGTATTAAACCATAAAAGCTACTTCGATATCTCTTTTTGAGTTCCGATCCACAGGATTTTTGTGAATCCATACGACTTTTGTTCTTCCATTTCTTCTTTCCAAACCCTTTTTTAATTCTTCGTTCGTTAGTTTTCTTTATTTCATCGCTTTATTCATTCACATTCAATTCACAGGCAAAGACGAAACCGAAGAATTTCTATTGGAATCTCTATCTAAGTTCACAATAGTAGGGCGGATTAGATATATCTTTAGTTGATATATAACTATCAATATCTAATATCATATATACGTGTCTTTCTTCCATAACGTAAACCAACTATTCATATCTTAGATTCAAACTATTCGTATCTTAAAGTCAATCGTATTCTAGAATCATTCTTGGAACCATACACAAGAGTTGGCTTAGAGTCATTAGATCCCATATACCCAATTCTGTTCCCTTCTCCCAATCAACCCATTTTTTATGAATCTCGTTTGGCGAATCATTGCATAGAAATAAACATAAGTATTTTATTCCGGTAAGGTCATTCACTTTAATTATTTAATTCTTTATTAATATTTTCTTTTGGTCAATTGTTGAATTGAATAAAATCAACTGAAATGGGAATCATTCTAGAAAGCATCTTTCTTTTTCTTTTTTTTTTTTTAATCACACACCGTGTAAATTGTGATACTATGATACTATAAGAATTTTTATATTAAGAATTTTTATTCAAATAATGACTCCTTATATTTGAATTGAATGAACAAAACAATAGAATGATAATATTCATTGGCAGGAGTATGATATAATAAAGCCAAACATGAATTTTAGGAAAAAGATCTTTTTGATCTCTTTCCTTTTTTACAATTCCAAAATATCTGAATTTTTTTTCTATGACTCTTTGTCGTATATCCCGTATTTGTCTATTTCTATTTGTATATTGATGTTTCCTAAGTGAATTATCTTTAGTTACGCATACACTGCGTTATTCTAAGCTAAAAAAAAAAAAAGAGACTATTTCGAAAACTATTCAATGATGGCCCTCCATAGATTCGCCTATATAAGCCGCCGCTAAAGTTGCAAAAATAAGAGCTTGAATACCGCTTGTAAATAATCCAAGGAACATCACAGGTATAGGAACCACTAAAGGTACTAAAGAAACAAGAACAACAACTACTAATTCATCAGCTAATATATTCCCGAAAAGTCGAAAGCTAAGTGATAAAGGTTTTGTGAAATCTTCTAAAATGTTAATGGGTAAAAGAATTGGAGTCGGTTGAATGTATTTACTGAAATAACCTAATCCCTTTTTAGAAAGACCTGCATAGAAATATGCTACTGACGTGAGCAAGGCTAAAGCAACGGTAGTATTGATATCATTCGTAGGTGCAGCTAACTCCCCATGGGGTAACTGTATTATTTTCCAAGGTAAAAGAGCACCGGACCAATTCGAAACAAAAATAAATAGAAACATAGTTCCAATAAAGGGAACCCATGGACCATATTCTTCTCCAATCTGAGTTTTGCTCACGTCTCGAATAAATTCAAGGACATATTCGAAGAAATTTTGACCGGCAGTCGGAATAGTTTGTGGATTCCGAACAGCTATAAGGGCTGAACCTAATAAGATAGCAATTACAACCCAAGAAGTAATAAGTACTTGGGCATGGACTTGTAAACCTCCTATTTGCCAATAGAAATGTTGGCCTACTTCCACACCGGATATATCGTATAACCCTTTTAGTGTGTTACTGGAACATGATATAACATTCATATTGCCCTCTAACAGAAATAGAACTTTAAAAAGAATTATTTTGATTCAACCCTCTCCCTTTCGACTTGGATACTTTAATTAGAATTATCCGTTTTGAATAACCGCTAATCACCCACAGTTTTTTTTAATTTCTTTTCTTTTATGCGATTCAAGAAGAGTAACCGATTCAAAAAATCCATGTAGTTACCAAAAAAATTTATTTATCTTATTATTAATCAAAGATTTCGTATATAGCTAGAACGACCCTCACAAATTGCAAATACAAATTTATTAAGAATTAATCGGATTGAAGCTATAGCGTTATCGTTTGCTGGAATCGAAATATCTGCGAGATCGGGGTCACAATTTGTATCGATTAAACAAATTGTTGGAATTCCAAAAGCGATACATTCTCGAAGAGCCGTATATTCTTCTTGCTGATCAACGATGATTACAATATCCGGTACCCCCGTCATATATTGAATCCCGCCCGGATACGTTTGCAAGCGTGATAATTGTCTCTTCAGGATAGCTGCATCTCTTTTTGGAAGACGGTTGAGTCTCCCCGTCTTTTGTTCCGCTCTCAAATCCCTGAACTTATGAAGTCTCGTTTCTGTAGTGGACCAATTCGTTAACATACCACCGAGCCCTTTTTTTTTTAATAAAATATAATGACATATAATGACACCGGGTTCTTATTGTAGCTCGTGCTACTAAATCCGCTGCTTTATAACAAGCTTCTGATAAAAAACGAGCAGTTCTTGTCAGATTTGTAATATGAATACCTTTCTGTTTTGCTGAGATATAAGGTGACATTCTAGGATTCCATTTCCTAGTACCATGACCAAAAGGAATTCCTGCTTCCACCATCTCTTCAAAATTGATATTCCACTATCTTCTTGCCATTTCTCCCCATACTTCCTCTTTTTTTTTATTTTTTTTATCAAAAAAATAAAAAAAAAAGAGACGAGTGAAATAAATAATTGTTCCAATGGAACCTTCTCTTCTACCAGAGATTGGCCATTGCTACACAATCCAGGCCATTCATTACTTTCTATTCGTTATTATCTTTCTTTTCTTACTATTAAGAAATCAAAGGATCAAAAATAGTTAAGAGAATCCGCTACTTAGGACTCATTAAATCCTCTAAATTATTGTTCTGATGTATCATGTAAAGTCTTTGAAATGCAAAAGTCTAATAATTCTCTGTGGTGTAAGAAAATATCTATCATCCCCCCCCCGAATAAATTCTTTTTTTTTGTTTCAAAAAGAATATTGTTATGCTGCCGTGAACAGTGCACTAATGCTTTGAATCCGGTACCAACGGGTATCATCCCCCCCAGAACAACGTTCTCTTTCAGGCCTTTCAACCAGTCGATACGACCCCGGAGAGCTGCTTTTGCTAAAACCCGAGCGGTTTCTTGAAAACTTGCTTCAGATATAAAACTTTGAGTATTCAGAGATGCTCTCGTTATTCCCAATAATATAGCTCGATAACGGATCGCTTCTTCCAAAGCACGCCCCGTTCGCTCCGCTCGTAACAATCCAATAAGTTCGCCGGGTAAAAAAATATTAGACATTCCGTCTTCTGAAACCAACACTTTTGATGTTATTTGACGTACAATAATTTCGATATGTCTATTATGGATTTGGACCCCCTGGGATCGATAAACCTTTTGGATCTTATTAACCAAAGAGATACGACTTTGCACTATAGTTAGCTCAGCACCAATTAAGAATCCCCAAGGAATCCCAAGAATTCTTGTTATACGCGCGTTCCAACCCTCAACTCTTTTTTCTAGGTTCATCGATATTGAATCAATCGAACGCACTTCTAACACTTGTTCTACTTTTGGAAGACCCTGCGTTATATCACCAGATCTTGATTTTTCATATATAAATGTAATTAATGTATCTCCTTCATAAAGGATTTCTCCATAATGCCCATGAACAGTAGCTCCTGGAGTAGCCAAATAAGGCTTAGCTGATCTTATTACTACAGAGCCAGCTTGAACAATTAAAACTTGACCTGATTTGAGGTGTGGTCCATTTGTGGCTATACATATATTTTCACAAATAAACTGCCCAAGACTCATTATTGTGGACATTTCCTCACAATAATTATGATGGATAAAATACCAATTCAAATTAAATGGATTCAAAACAATCTTACTGTCTGGATCAGGATTATAAATTCTCTCGTTTTCATCCATTAAATAAAATTTACGTACTTGAAAAGTCTGTTTTAAATTATCAAGTTTCAAATAGTTAGTTACCGAAATCGGATTATAAGTTATTAAATAGTAAAATGAATAAAAATTCGCAATTTGAAGGACTGTTCCTAAGGGTCCCAACGAATTCCTAATTGGAATTAGAGGATCTTTTTGAATGTGAATTGATTGCTTTATCACATTATGATATTTGATATCGTTGAATGGACCCATTCGAAAACAATTAGATGATGACAAAATTATCAAAGACTGGCATTCCTTATTTCTATTCAACAAGGTATGAATAGTTCCTTGATTTTGGCTAAGTGATTGTTGAACCCTTGCCTTGAAATAAATGGAGTAAAACGGATTTATATTGGTGCGATCTGGACCATTATCAGAGATCAATCCTGGACTTGACGGAGCATTCCTTTTTCTGATATACGAAATATGGGATTGCACTAAGTCGATTCTTAGGAAATCTCGAATCATACCGTTTGTACTTACTTCAACAAAGGAAGCACAGACCTCTTCGACGGAAGAACTTTTTTTGTCTTGGTCCCAATTCAAGACTAAACAAGTTCGAACTAATTGAATACTTGTGTCAGAAATACCCCGAAAGGGTTTGCCCTTTCCATAAAGGATATAATTGACAGCTTGAAGGTGCATATTATCCTTTTCCCGCAGCAGATCCTGGGGGAAGAGTGTTGCTAAATTGATACCGCTCGCTATTTCATATGTGACTACGGGTCGAACCAAAACAAAATGCTTTTTCTTGGTAGGTGTGATCCGTTGGACATAGATCCATTTTTTCAATTTTTTTGATTCCCGGGTGGATTCCTTAAGTTCTTTTTTTCCCGTTTCCGGCGGTATCAAGATGCCACTGTGTCGGGATATCTTATCCGTTTCCCCAGGAAAATGGATATCCCCAGAAAAAATTTTTAGTTCAATCCTTTTTTTTTTTTTCTCCACTCGGACTAATCCGCCCACTTGGCTTCTTCTATTTAAAGCGATCCGGGTATCTACTCCAATGATACTATTATTCCGTACCATTACGTAAGAAGATTCGGGTAAAATATGCACTTCCTCGGGAATGAAAAAAAAGCGATCAATTTTCATTTGAAATTTTGTCTTAATTTTTTTGACTCCTCGATACTCAATCAAGTCCTCTTTTTTGACGATTGAATGCGCCCCTATAGTCCCATATTTAGTAATTCCTGAATTCTTTCTTCTGTATCGAGGATCATCAAAATAAGCAAGAATACTATTTTTACGGAAAATACCCTTTATGGGTATTTCAATCGAGATACCTGAATGGGGCATTAGTTCTTTCTCTTGTTCTTGAATGGAGTGGAACGGAATGAGAAATTGATTTCTTCGCCTTTTTGCCAATAAATCAGAATTCTTGTGGAGAATTGCAGGATGTATGAGATTACAATGACCAATACCTATGATTCGATTACCTATGATTCGATTAAATCCCGAATAATCCAAAATACCATCTTCTTTTTTATCAGAAAAATCTGACCTAACTAATTGGTGTCTCACTTGATCATTATTCACTGAGAGGCTAGAAATATATCTTCGTTCGACAGAATGAGAATGGATGTTCAGTTGATCTTGATCCTTGTGGAGTGAAAAAGAAACTACACCGGATCTGCACGAACCTCCTGATAATATCCATAAATGGCTTGTTTTTGGTAAGAGCCGGACATTACTATATTGAAATTCGGGTGCATGGTACACGTCGGTACTCCAGTGCATTTCTCCCTCTGAG